AGCAAGAACTTGTTTCACTTGCATATCATAAGGAATTCGAACAACTGCTTCAAATACAGTATCAGGAAGTACCGCTTGTGGAACCTCGATATCCACGGGCTTATTAGCTAAATGGCAGTTGGCACATACAATACGGCCAGTTGCTTCTCGCGGATTTTCATAACCCTGCTGTGCAAAAATGGGATATGCATTTGAAATGGGTGCTCGAGTTATTATATATATCATGAGCGATACGGAAATTGATCGAGTAATCTCTTCCTTTATCCAAGAACAGTAATTTCTAGTTTGCATGGTCCAATCATTGATCCTGAAAGTTCTACAATAAAATTAGGTTAGTCACTGGTACAGTTCCCTATCCATAATTCTGCTATGTACTGAAAGAATTTTACTGGAATATAGGAGGAATCCGCTGGATGAGTAGAAGGAAAAAAAAAAAAAAGAATAAGTCAATTTTTGAATGGTTAGCTTTTGTACAAAATAACAAACTTTAGAATTGGATCAGTGGATCCTTTTTTCATTCAGTGATTGAATGATAAATCACTACAAGTGACGGAGATACACGATTTAAATAACCGAAAATCCAATATTTAAAAATTGCATCTAGAATGACTGGAAGAGTGCAAGCAAGAACGGATATAATTTGATCATTATGAGCAAATCCAAAATCTTTATAGACAGAACCAACCATTAGTTCCCAACCTTGGGTCGAATGGAATCCTATACAAAAATCAGTTAATAAAAGAATAGAAAAAGCTTTTATTGTGTCGCTTAAGTTATATAGGAATTCTTGAACCCAAGAGTTAAGAATAATAAGTTCTTGATTACCTAGAATAGAATAACCACTTAAAATAACGAAACAGATTATATTTGTCGAGAAGTGAAAAATCGTATTCATAAGATCTTCGTTGTGCGTCTTGATCAATTGGATCGTTTCTTTGTAGATTCCGATACGAAGGTTTTGTAGACGTGTTTCCGGGTATTCCTTTATCATTTCATCCAAGAGTAACAGTTCTTCTAATTCTATGAATTTTTTTAGAATACTCTTTTCTTGAATATCATTCAAGAAAATTTCGGATTGCCTAGTATTTGACCAATTAGTAACCCAAGATTCCATATTTTTCTTAAACGAGAAAGAGATCCACCAGGGCAAAAAGACTATAGATGTAAGATATAGAAGGGGAATGAATGCTTTCTTTTTTGCCATTTTTCGTCTTTAATGAAGTCAGCTTCACCTCATTAGTCAACTCTATATGATAAGAATATTTCTATCAAGCATAAGTTCTATTACAAGTCATAGAGCCTATAAATCGATTCTCACGTTTTTTTTATTTGTGCAATTCGGGAATTAGTTCTTGAATTTAGAAAGAATACACAAATAGAATAAGAAAAAGAAAGAGTCTGCTTCCAATTTGAATGAAGAAAGAATATTGTTTCCAAAGAAAAGATATCAATTGCTAAAATTCGACGCAATTGCCCCTTTCGATGAATGCATGAAAGAGCACCTCAAGTAATGAATATTAGTTGGATTTCAAAACAAAAGAACACCTTTTCTATCAACTATCAAAATAAAAAAAAAAATATCAAATATTTCAAAAAAAAAATCAAGAAATTTTTCCGTTTTTTTTTTAAGAAAGCATTCATTTTTCAGTTCGTTTTTTTTTTAATACTTCAATTGGTACACGCAAGAAACAGGCCAATTCTGCCGCTTTTTGTTCAATTTCTCGTGGAGTCAAATTCTCATCAGTACGAGTCAAGGGAATGACCCCCTGTCCTCTGATTTCCATATAAAGGACACGATGAGTATAAATACCCTCTTTAACTTCTATTCTGATGGACTGAATGTCTTTCATAAGGAATCGGAGAAAGATACGACGATTTTTTCCAGGAAACCCCCAACGAAAAATACACACTATTCCCTCTTTTCTATCGAATCGATCATAACCACTACCTACATTCCACAAAATTGTACACCACAAATAAGAGCTAATAAAGAGACCAGCGGTTCCATAGAAAGACATCACGATCCCTTGTGGAAAAAAAAGAATTTGCTGAGACGGAAATAAGGATAGCAAATTCCTACCAAGATAACTCGAAGTTCCAACCAATAAGAACCCTAATGAACCTAAAAAAAGGATAATGGCCCAGCAGAAATTACTTGTTTTTCGAGACCCCGTTATAAGTTCTATCCATATACGTTCTGATCGCCAACCCATATTAGATCCAGTTGTTTTTTTTTTTTTTGAATTGAGAAAATAACCCAACCAAATGAATTTTATTTGACTTTTCCTTGTTTGCGAAGTAACTCTCATCAACTAGTACTATTTTTATGTAAACCTTTAGGAGTAATTCATCGAATTGCTTCTAGATCTAAAAAAAATAGATGAGATTTGTCCCTACTGCTGTCCGTATCTAAAAAATCTTGTTTTTTTGAACATGGAGAAATAAAGAAGCCATTGCAATTGCCGGAAATACTAGGCCTACTAAAGGCACCAAAATAGAGGGTAAGTTGCTGAAAGTTGTCATAGAATGGGTACCTCGATTTAATATTTGTACCTGTTATTTTTTTAGTTTTTTGTTATTGTTCTATTAAGAGTTTTACCTGTTATTTTTCTATTTTTATATTGTTATAAAGATATTTTTGAATCACTAGAATTCATATCATATATACTTATACAAAGTAGATTTTTATATAGAAATCTATATAGAATAGAATTCTATATAGAATTATACTAAGTATATCTAAATGAGTATATATAATAAATTATTAAATTATTAATATAAATTCAATTAATATAAATTCAATATTAATTAGAATTCTAATTTTAAATAGAATAAAAAAAATAGTAATATTGAATATTCATTTTAGAATGAATTTTAGAATAGTATAATTATATTATAATTATTATATTTAATATTGAATCCTATTTTATTTTTTTATTTAATTATATTTTTGAATTCTATTTATATTAATATTATTATTTATATTTCTATTATTATTTATATTTTCTTACTAATTTTACTAATTTAATTATAATAATAATAAATTTAAATTATAATAAATGATAAAAAAAAATTTGAATTTAAAGCTCTACTTCATTTAATTTGGAGTCAAGGGAAAGAAAGCATGGAGCTGAAATAACTCACTAAGAACGCCCTTTAAAAGTTTACGCGGTACAATTGAATCAAATGAGCCCTTCTCAAATAAATATTCAGCCTCTTGTAAACCTTCTGGTACTGTTATATTCAATGTTTGCTCAATTACTCTTTTGCCCGCAAATGCAATGTAAGCATTGGGTTCGGCAATAATGATATCCCCCAACATACCAAAACTAGCCGTCACCCCACCAGTAGTAGGAGATGTAAGGATCGAGACATAGAATAACTTTTTATTTACTTGATAATCATATAAAGCAGAAGATATTTTAGCCATTTGCATCAAACTCAAACTTCCTTCTTGCATACGTGCTCCTCCGGAAGCACATACTAGAATAAGAGGTAAAAATTGATTGGCAGCATATTCGATCAAACGGGTGATTTTCTCACCTACTACGGATCCCATACTACCCCCTATAAACTGAAAATCCATAACCCCAATTGCTACGGGAATACCATTTAGTTGACCTGTGCCTGTTTGAACAGCCTCAGTTAATCCTGTCTTTGTTTGATAAGAATCAATACGATCTTTATAAGATTCCTCATAAGATTCCTCATAAGATTCCTCATAAGATTCCTCATAAGATTCCCTATAAGATTCCTCATAAGATTTCTCAGAAGGTTCTTCATAAGATTTCTCAGAAGGTTCTTCATAAGATTTCTCAGAAGGTTCCTCATAAGATTTCTCAGAAGGTTCCCAATAAGGTTCCTCATAAGATTTCTCAGAAGGTTCCTCATAAGATTTCTCAGAAGGTTCCCAATAAGGTTCCTCATAAGATTTCTCAGAAGGTTCCTCATAAGATTTCTCAGAAGGTTCCCAATAAGGTTCCTCATAAGATTTCTCAGAAGGTTCCTCATAAGGTTCCCAATAAGGTTCCTCAGAAGGTTCCTCATAAGGTTCCCAATAAGGTTCCTCAGAAGGTTCCTCATAAGATTTCTCAGAAGGTTCCTCATAAGATTTCTCAGAAGGTTCCCAATAAGGTTCCTCAGAAGGTTCCTCATAAGATTTCTCAGAAGGTTCCTCATAAGATTTCTCAGAAGGTTCCCAATCAGATTCCTCTTCTACATTAAATTCAATGGGATCCACCGAAACCATGTCTTCATCCATCGGATTCCAAGTACCTTCATCAATCAAAAGTTCAATTCTATCTGAACTGCTCATTTTCAAATGATATCCACAGTATTCACAAATATTCATTCTTGATTTCAAAAGTGACTTATAATTGTTTCCATAACAATCTTCATTTTCGCATTGAACCCACAAATGTCTGAAATCTTTTAAAGTTTTCTCTTGTTGAGGTTTCTCTTGAGTTTTCTCTTGAGTTTCCTCTAGATGATTAGAACTTTCTGTTCTAGTTAAAGCACTATCACTCGTAGCATTCGTGCGACTGGAATTCCTTCTTTCACTAATATTTCTGCCTTTACCACAAATGTAACTAGAAATGTAACTGTCATTGTATTTATCACTATCACCTAAAATGTAACCATCAATACAGATTTTAGAACGAAGATAACTGTCAATGCAATTATGAATGTGATTATTCCAACTATATTTAGTATCATACATGTAATGATCATAGTCAGGATCGTCACTCTTAGATACATTATTCAGATAGCTGAAATTCTTATAACTATAAAAAAAACATTCTAGTTCACTTAGAAAAGAATGATCATTATCAATCTCAAAAATTTGATTTTCAATATCAAAATATATGGAATAACTGTCCCTATTACTATCCCTAACTAAAAAAGTGTCATCAGATATGAAATTCCGAATGTTCTCAATGCCGACTAAATAATCAACATTACTGTAACTAGAATTGTCACTATCACTCCACCTCTGAATG